GTGGATCCGTTAGATTCAACGTCAACTATGTTACAACCTCGAATCGTTGGTGAGGAACATTATGAAACTGCGCAAAGAGTTAAGCAAACTTCACAACGTTACAAAGAACTTCAGGACATTATAGCTATCCTTGGGTTGGACGAATTATCCGAAGAAGATCGTTTAACTGTAGCAAGAGCACGAAAAATTGAGCGTTTCTTATCACAACCCTTCTTCGTGGCAGAAGTATTTACTGGTTCCCCAGGGAAATATGTTGGTCTTGCAGAAACAATTAGGGGGTTTCAATTGATCCTTTCCGGAGAATTAGACGGTCTTCCCGAGCAGGCCTTTTATTTGGTGGGTAACATCGATGAAGCTACCGCGAAAGCTATGAACTTAGAAGTGGAGAGCAAATTGAAGAAATGACCTTAAATCTTTGTGTACTGACTCCTAATCGAATTATTTGGGATTCAGAAGTGAAAGAAATCATTTTATCTACTAATAGTGGCCAAATTGGCGTATTACCAAACCACGCCCCTATTGCCACGGCTGTAGATATAGGTCTTTTGAGAATACGCCTCAACGACCAATGGTTAACGGTGGCTCTGATGGGTGGTTTCGCTAGAATAGGTAATAATGATATCACCATTTTAGGAAATGATGCGGAGATGAGTACTGACATTGATCCGCAAGAAGCTCAGCAAGCTCTTGAAATAGCTGAAGCTAACTTGAGTAGAGCTGAGGGTAAGAGACAAGCAATTGAAGCGAATCTAGCTCTCAGACGAGCTAGGACACGAGTAGAGGCTGTAAATGCTATTTCCTCCTAGTCAAGTCAATACATCAAAATAATCAAAAGAAGTTCTTTAGAACTGTATTATTATACACCACATTTTTATTCTGCCAATTGAACACAATCAAGTCTAATCTGATATAACGAAAAAAAAAGAAAATGGGTAGAAAGACTTATTAGATATCACTCAATTGACTTCGGTATCTAATAAGTTCTACCTACTATTGGATTTGAACCAATGACTCCCGCCGTATGAAAGCAATACTCTAACCACTGAGTTAAGTAGGTTATTTATAACCAAAAAAAGGACCCATCACTTATAGGATTATAAGTGGAATATTATTTCTAAGCAATACCAATCTGTTAACAGTAGACGGATCAGAGAGTTATCATGTGGAATTATTATGGAATATCCATCTTGACAAGAAATTATCCATATGTTAATATATCTATGACAAGGGCTATAGCTCAGTTAGGTAGAGCACCTCGTTTACACGTGCGCCAATGCTTTTCAAGGGAGCCCATTATGCAATGCAATAAACATAATTGATCTTATTGACAAATCGATGTCTTACTCCATAGATTCGAGGGAACAAGAGAACAATAGCCTGACAAATATTGGGTGCGGTCCGATTCAGGTGCGAATTCAGGTGCCAAATCAAATAGAACCCGCCATTGATTTGATAGTTGATAAGGTAAATACCCAGTCCATTCAATGCTAGGCATAATGAGTATAAGGGCCTCAAAATAACCTTTTTTCGTCCTATGAACTTTAAGGTGTATGAAGTCTCATATTCGACTCTTGCAGCGTAGCGATAGAGACTCCATCTAACTTAGTTAGATCTAGGCCGAAGGCAGACCTAAGTCAAGGTAACCCTTCTTTGAAACACTTTGGTATTGCTCCTAGATCAGAATACAAATGATGAATCAGAGCACATGGAGCCGTCTCATTATTTTCCTGTAAAGAAAAATATGGTGGACTAACTGATCTTTACATCAGTTTATGAAAGAGCCCAATGCAACAAAATGCATGTTGGGTCTTTGAAACAGTTCGAATCATTTCGATAATAATCAGTTTGATCTGTTTTACCGAGAAGGTCTACGGTTCGAGTCCGTATAGCCCTAATACATTCTATTTTAGTTTAGTATAGTTTTCATTTCCTCATTAGTACTTGTTTATAGACTGGCCGGTTGGTTGGTCCAAAAGTATTACCACATGTTCATGTAAATACATAGGAACAGGAAAATAAAAACAATAAATAAAAAACAATAATTCATTCCAATAGATCTAATCAGTATTTGTAAAATCTCGGATAAAATACTAATCTTCCTTCATTAATCTTCGTGGATGGATTACATATGACCTTTTTCCTCTTTTCCTGTCCATGATTAAAGAGTTAGTGATACATTTTTGCACTGGTATATCGAATCCGGTCAATTTATGAAGTGAGAATCATGACATGATTCTGTCTAAAAACTTCAACAGTCACATAGATCTAGGACCTATTCTTTTCTTGTATTTGTTTTGTGGAGTCGCCTGACTAATCGCTTTTTGGCAGAACAACAACCCCAATTGATTGATTCAGAGATAATGCAGAGATAATGAATTGGTCCTAAATGTATCAATTTCCTTCAACTATATTCTATGAGTTGAGTTGGTTTTGGGGTTTGGTCTGTCAAATCATTCGATAATGTCTAATTCTTTCTATTAGAAGTATTTTTCTTATGTAG